TTTATGTATCAATTCTTACATCTCCTACTACTGGTGGAGTGACCGCGAGTTTTGGTATGTTGGGGGATATCATTATTGCTGAACCCAATGCCTATATTGCATTTGCGGGTAAAAGAGTAATTGAGCAAACATTGAATAAAACAATACCTGAAGGTTCACAGGCGGCTGAATATTTATTCCATAAGGGTTTATTCGATCCAATCGTACCACGTAATCCTTTAAAAGGTGTTCTGAGTGAGTTAGTTCAGCTCCACGGTTTTTTTCCAAAATTCAATCAAGTAGAGTCTTAAGTTAAATTATTTTCTTTGTAGTGAAAAGGCAGTTAGTTAGTTTATCAGAATCAAAGTCAAAGCCCATTACGCGGGCTTTGACTTTGTGACATAAAATGGAATTGTCGAAAAACGAATTATGTGGATAATTATTATTATCCGATATTACTAATGAGTAAACCTCTATCGACAAGATAAAAAGCGAATTTTTCCTTCTGTGAAATGAAATTCGAATCTGGCGAGACAAATAAAACGAATTTTATCTTCCTCCATTGCTTGCATATGTATATATAATTCAAATATAGAAAAAATATAATATAAATATAGAGTTTTGCATCTTTCTATATCTCCCGAAAATTCTATTTTTACTAAAAATCCCTGTTCTTGGGTCGGATTCTAACGAATCGAATCTTTCGACAATTTGTAATAAACTTTTTATTTATTAAATTCAAAAATTGAAATTCGAAATTAAAATTAGAAGACAAGAACAATAGAATAATAAGAAAAGTAAGAATAAAGTAAGATAATAAAGAAAGTGGATTATCTTATCATACACCTATTTTATTTGATTTAGAAAGATGGGCAAGTCCTTATTTAACTCTACATTCCTTGCACTTATTAGATATCTAGACTCGCTTAGAAATACTTAGTATTTAGATATATTTAGTATAATATACGAATTATAATATAATCATTATAAGATATATTTCTAACTAACAATATAACAGGTACAAATATTAAATTGAGGTACCCATTTTATGACAACTTTCAGCAACTTTCCCTCTATTTTTGTGCCTTTAGTAGGCCTAGTATTTCCGGCAATTGCAATTGCTTCTTTATCTTTGTATGTTCAAAAAACTAAGATTTTTTAGATTGGATGGGGCCAAGACCAAATCTTATCTATTTTTTTTTTTTCAAGACTTAGATGCCACGGATACCTATTTAGTAGAATATTGTATAACATCCGGCTTCCCCGAACCGAACATAAATGAAACCTCTTATGCATACGTAAACATGATATAGGGTTAAATGAATTATAGCAAGTACCGAACGGATGTATGAAATTAAAGTCTATATATCTAGTAGATCTGTATAGGGGATCATATAAAAGGGGATGATTTTAGATCTAAGCAATTTGATGAATTCCTTCTAAAAGTTCATATCAAAATATCAAAATAGTACTAGTTGATGAGAGTTACTTCGGAAACAAAAAAAAGTAAATTTTGGTTATTCTCTCAATTCCAATAAAATGCAACTGGATCTAGTATGTATGAGTTGGCGATCAGAATCTATATGGATAGAATTTATAGTGGGATCTCGAAAAACAAGCAATTTCTGCTGGGCCTTTATCCTTTTTTTTGGTTCATTAGGGTTTTTATTAGTTGGAACTTCTAGTTATCTTGGTAGGAATTTGATATCTTTATTTCCGTCTCAGCAAATAGTTTTTTTTCCACAAGGAATCGTAATGTCTTTCTATGGGATCGCAGGCCTCTTTATTAGTTCCTATTTGTGGTGCACGATTTTTTGGAATGTAGGGAGTGGTTATGATCGATTCGATAGACAAGAGGGAATAGTATGTATTTTTCGTTGGGGTTTTCCTGGAAAAAATCGTCGCATCTTTCTACGATTCCTTATGAAAGATATTCAGTCCATCAGAATAGAAGTTAAAGAGGGTATTTATGCTCGTCGTGTCCTTTATATGGAAATCAGAGGCCAGGGGGCCATTCCCTTGACTCGTACTGATGAGAATTTAACTCCGCGAGAAATTGAGCAAAAGGCTGCTGAATTGGCCTATTTTTTGCGTGTACCGATTGAAGTCTTTTGAAATGAATTGAAGAGAATAAATGCTTTCTCGCCAGGAGGAAAAAACTCAAGCCAAGAATCCTCTTTTTTCTATAGCAGAACTAAACTGAAGTTTCTTCAGAATGCCCATTCGAACCAAAGCAGACGTATACGGAAGAGTCATAACATAAAAAAAAAAAGTTTTTTTTGTCCACAAAAATTGTTTTTTTATGCGTCTGTAAAACCACTCAATTTAATTCGGTAACAAAACAAGCAAGAAATCGAAATAATGGATTTGTCTCATATATCAAAGTATTTCGAAATAAGGATTTTCGCTTTTTAGTTTCAATATTTTGAGTTGATACGTTAGATACAGAATATAGCCAGGGCGCTCCTTCGCCTCAAAATCTGAATAGAACAATCTTTATTATTTGAAGCGGTTCTTTCGGGCAGTTATCAAAAGAGGGCAATTGCTTCGAATTTGATCAATTGAGATATCTGGAAACAATAACAATATCAATATAACAATAATATAGATATTTCATTCGAACATTCGAATTCAAAATGGATTCTTTTTTTCTATTTCTGTATTCTTTTTAGATTCAAGGACTAAGCACTGAATCAAAAAAAAACAGAGACTAGATTCATGGGCCCCTACCTTATAATATAATGAAATAATATAATGAAAGGCATGCTTGATAGAAAGATTAGATCACATAAAGTCAACGAATGAGGTGGGTTCATTAACAATTCACAGATGAAAAAATGGCAAAAAAGAAAGCATTCACTCCCCTTCTATATCTTGCATCTATAGTATTTTTGCCCTGGTGGATCTCTCTCTCATTTAATAAAAGTCTGAAATCTTGGATTACTAATTGGTGGAATGCTAGGCAATCCGAAACCTTTTTGAATGATATTCAAGAAAAGAGTATTCTAGAACAATTCATAGAAGTAGAGGAACTCTTCCTGTTGGACGAAATGATAAAAGAATACCCGGAAACACATCTACAAAAACTACGTATAGGAATCCACAAAGAAACGATCCAATTGATCAAGATGCACAATGAGGATCGTATCCATACGATTTTGCACTTCTCGACAAATCTAATCTGTTTCGTTATTCTAAGTGGTTATTCTATTTTGGGGAATGAAGAACTTCTTATTCTTAACTCTTGGGTTCAAGAATTCCTATATAATTTAAGCGACACAATAAAAGCTTTTTCTATTCTTTTATTAACAGATTTATGTATCGGATTCCATTCGCCCCACGGTTGGGAACTAATGATTGGCTATATCTACAAAGATTTTGGATTTGCTCATAATGATCAAATTATATCTGGTCTTGTTTCTACATTTCCAGTCATTCTAGATACAATTTTTAAATATTGGATCTTTCGTTATTTAAATCGTGTATCTCCGTCACTTGTAGTTATTTATCATTCAATGAATGACTGAAAAATGATTCACGGATTCAAGTATAATCTTTCCTTACTTTCTATATAAGCAAAGCATGCAAAGTCGTACTTACTTTACTCTTTCTACCCATCAGGAGACTCCTCTATTTCAGTAATTTTTTTTTTCAGTTTTCAGTAAAAGTAAATAGCAGAATCGTGGATAGGGAACTATACTAGTGACCTACCTAATTTTATTGTAGAAATTTTCGGGATCAATGATTGGACCATGCAAACTAGAAATACTTTTTCTTGGATAAAGAAGGAGATTACTCGATCCATTTCCGTATCGCTCATGATCTATATAATAACCGGGGCATCCATTTCAAATGCATATCCCATTTTTGCGCAGCAGGGGTATGAAAATCCACGAGAAGCAACTGGGCGTATTGTATGTGCCAATTGCCATTTAGCTAATAAACCCGTGGATATTGAGGTTCCACAAGCGGTACTTCCTGATACTGTATTTGAAGCGGTTGTTAGAATTCCTTATGATATGCAACTGAAACAAGTTCTTGCTAATGGTAAGAAAGGGGCTTTGAATGTGGGTGCTGTTCTTATTTTACCGGAGGGGTTTGAGTTAGCCCCTCCTGATCGTATTTCGCCCGAGATGAAAGAAAAGATAGGCAATCTGTCTTTTCAGAACTACCGCCCCACTAAGAAAAATATTCTTGTGATAGGTCCTGTTCCTGGTCAAAAATATAGTGAAATCACCTTTCCTATTCTTTCCCCAGACCCTGCTAGTAATAAGGATGTTCATTTCTTAAAATATCCCATATACGTAGGCGGAAACAGGGGAAGGGGACAGATTTATCCCGACGGGAACAAAAGTAACAATACAGTTTATAATGCTACGGCAACAGGTATAGTAAGCAAAATCATACGAAAAGAAAAAGGGGGGTACGAAATAACCATAACGGATGCATTGGATGGACATCAAGTGGTTGATATTATTCCCCCAGGACCAGAACTTCTTGTTTCAGAGGGTGAATCTATCAAACTCGATCAACCATTAACAATTAATCCTAATGTGGGTGGATTTGGTCAGGGGGATGCAGAAATAGTACTTCAAGATCCACTACGCGTCCAAGGCCTTTTGTTCTTCTTGGCATCTATTGTTTTTGCACAAATCTTTTTGGTTCTTAAAAAGAAACAGTTTGAGAAGGTTCAAGTGTCCGAAATGAATTTCTAGATCCGTGGATTTATCAACATCAAAATCAAATTTGTAAAAAAGAACAAATTCTTCCTGGCAATTAGGTTAGGTATGATGAAAAAAGTATGAAAAGTCTTTTGCTTGTTTATATTCTTTCTCTAGGAATTACTTTTCCCGCATTCAAAATATGTATATTGTGAAGAAGACTATTTGTCTTTACCTTTTTTTTTTTCTTTTTTCAATCTAAATTGGATTAAATTGGAGGGGTGTAATTATATTCCTATTGTCAGATTTAAATGTCACAGAATAGGTTCGGATTTAAATGTCACAGAATGGGTTTTGTTT